ACCTGTAATAATTTTTAGCAGAACCAAAAGAAGTATTTTCTAAAACATTTTCACCCAAGAAAAATGACTCATTTAAAAAACCATTGTTGTTATAAAAAAGCTTTCTGTTTTTTCGAAATGTAATCACTAGAAGTGCTACTGATAATAATGATCCACATAAAAGGGCTGCATAGCCCAATATCATCATACTTACGTGCATTATTAACCACTCGGATTGAAGAGCGGGTACTAATATTACAGATTGGTGTATTTCAGTTAAAATGCCTGAAGTAGCAAAGCCTTGGGTAAAAATAGCACTTGGGCCAGTTATTTTACTTAAAATTAAAACATTTTTTTTGAAATACGGAATTATATGAATAAGGGAGAAACTCCATGAAAGGAAAATTAATGATTCATATAAATCACTTAGTGGGAAATGTCCCGAAGAAATCCAACGAGTAACTAATAATCCTGTTATACAGAAAAAAGTAACTATTATGCCCTTTTCTGACGAATCGTATAGTTTTACGATTTCAGCGACTAAAAAGGTTATCAAATGAATTGTAATTACAATTGAAACGATCGAAAAGGAAATGTGAGTTAATATATGCTCTAAGGTTGAAAATATCATAAAAAATCTTAAAAAAGAAGAGTCCCTTAATTACATAATTCTAAAATGGAAATCGGGAATTGAATTCATTATAAGATCGATTTCTCCTTTTTAGAAGACGGTATGCCGCCACTCGGACTCGAACCGAGATGCATTAGCACTGCTTCCTAAGAGCAGCGTGTCTACCGATTTCACCATAGCGGCCTGTCTTGAACTCATAATAGCCTATGAATAAGCAATCGTCGAGATTGAGGAAGCTATTTTAGTTTAGTAATGATTCAAACGGATCAATAAAAAGTTGTTCAAATAGGAATTTGAAGTTGAAGGTTCATTATTTTAGATTTGAGTTTAGAGTCTTATTAATCTAGCCCTTTCCTATATTTTATGCTTTCCTCGAATTGAACTCTTGTAACTAAACCGTTCTATCCTCAATTAAGGAATAGAGTTCAAAAGATTTTTGTTTTCATTGTTTAATCAGCTATTTCCTATTTATTTTATTTCAGAAATCTAAAACAAAAAATGGATTTTGAAGACAAAATAGAAAGAAAAAAACCAATTTTGCATCACTCAAAATTGACAATTAGTCATACAGAATTTAATTAAGCAACTTTCTCGATTGGGTTAAGGGCAAGAGATACATGGGGATCCATATTCTATCATATTCTATATAATAATTCAGAGAAAATAAAAAGTTAGAAAGTTAGACAACACGACAACACAAAAAGGTTTCAAAATAGAATCAATTAGTTTCAATGAGTTCTTAACTTTCACTAAAGATTTTTATATACCTTCTTCTATAGATATGGAAATCAAATGGAAATATAGAATTTTTTTTTTATTTTTTAATTGAATTCTGCAAATAGGTCGATGGGGAAAATAAAACTCCCCACCTTGGAATGGAAATGATGTTTATTCTTTTGTCAACAAAAAGGGTATTATTCAGTAAATAGAGGATTTCCTAATTCGATTATTTTATATATCAATCATAAAAGCGAAGCGAGTTCCATTACGTATTGATTGGTGAGCTAATCAATATCAAATATGAAAGGGAAATTGTGAAATTATTCAATTAGATAATAATTGAATAATTTTTTCAAGTTGATTCAAATTATTCTAACGTTTTATTCCTTATTTATTTTTGTTTGTCGTACAAAAAAACTTTTAGAATTCCCGGTAGAAAGAGATTTCGCTAATGAAAAAGCCTTTAATGCTACCCAATATCCCTTTCTTTTCCAAATATTTTTACGAATACGCTTTTTTGATGTCGAAGTGCGTTTTTTTGGAACTGCCATTTAGAAATTAAAAAATTACTCATTGTTATAGCTGGATGTGAAAGACATCTATTGTTCAAAACGAATCAATCCTTTTTACTACTATTTATTTTCTAGCTAATAGTCTCGTCCTAAAATAAAACATTATCGAAATAGGCAAAAGATATGTGAAAATTTCAGAATACTGGAAATAAAAAAAGAGGGCCAATATGTATTTTTTCAAATTTTTATATTCCATAAAACATTCATAATGGTAAAAAAGAAAAGGTTCCTATTGACTGATATCTTTATTTCACATTCTTTTTAATTCATAAAATCTATACCTATAGAATCTGCTCATCGGCTGTGCTGTAGAAATGAAATTTGTTCAACTTAACTTAATAAAAATAAAATAAAGAATCCAAAAGATACTCGATTTCGATTTATGGTTCCACATTTCATTTACATGCAATAAAATACCTCGAAAGGTTTTTTAAAGATAAGAACCACATTTTTACTTGATGAAATGAAAACCTTGAATCCCCGTCCGATTGACCGGTCAAACTTGGAGAAAAAATAGGCCTATTTCAAAGGAGACTAGTAATTAATCCCTTTCATATCATTTGACCAATTGTAACTTCTTGATTTCAATAGTTGAAGT